AACGAAGACCTATCTAACCCTGCCAGGGAAAAAAAAAAAAAAAAAAAAAGGCCTGTTTTTTCTTTTACTTTTAAAAGCTAGCTAGTAGTAATAAGATAGTCTCAACCTACTTTACTTATCTTTCCGACTCTCTTCCTTAAGTGAAACGAAGCATATATTATAGTACTTGAAATTGTTACTTAATTACGAAATTTCTTTCAATCAAACGAAAAAAGTTCCCCCGTTGGTCCTTTCACCTCTCTGCCTACTCCATGCTGTAAAGCCTTCAGATCATAGGCTGGTTGAATGCTAGAACACGTAAGATTCTATCCGATCTGCCCAGTGGTTTTGGTAGATGAAGTAGCGAGATAGTAGGAAGTGGGAAAGTAAGAGGAATCAGTATCAGCAATCATACCATACTTCAATTTTTTTAATTATTATACTTACATTTTAATAGGAATAACTCCAAAAACTTAAAACTTTTCTAAATTTCTATTATATTATTACAAGTATTACAGATAACAAAATAGTCATACCAAAAACTAATCCAAATAAATAGGAAGATACTCTTCCTCCTTCTCCGTATCTCATTCCCTCACCTCCAGAGAAGCTTGAAATGCCAGTGCCATTAACAATTCCATCAATTATCCATCTATCAAAGAAGGATGAAGCATAAGCAAGTATTCTTGTACCTTTAACGAAAATCTTATTATAATATTCATCTATGTAACCTCTATACTCAGACCAGTTATACATATAATTGATGAAAAAACCCCAAACACCTTTTAGTTCAAGTTCTATTTTCTTTTCTAAATCTCTAGGGAAGAGAGAGGCCGGTCCATATAAGATGAAGGCGGACCATATTCCAAAAGAAGCTATACTAATTGAAGTAATTGCGTCTTCAATGAATTCCAACCAATTTTCAGAAAATCTTTCCGGAGATAAATTTCCAAATGGATTCAACCAATGAGATAATAGATCGGAACCTAATTGTCCATTAGGAAGAGGAGCTCCTATAAAACCGATAAGTAAAGTGGGTATTGATGATATAAGTGAAGGAATTAGCATAGTATAATCTGATTCTTTGGGATATAAAAAATGGATTGGTTCTTTTAATGGGTAAGCAGATAGATAATTCCCTATTTCTGTTTCACTTGATTCTCGATTACTTTGTACGAATCAAAAAAACTCTTTTGGAGAACTTTTTTCGACAATTTCTGAAACAGAATCTGCTTTTTTTTCACCAAATTCCTCAAATCTGAATTCTCCCCATAAAGAAACAGAAGAAACAGGAGTATTTTCTTTAGAAGAATTAGCTCTAAACTCACCTTCGAACGTTAAAAAGTAGATGCGAAACATGTGAAAGGAAGTTAAACCCGCTGTAAACAAGGCTATCCATCCAATAAAAAGGGAGTGTAACCAACTATCCGCAATAATCTCATCTTTGAACCAGAAACAAGCGAAAAGTGGAATACCACATAAAGAAGGTGTACCTAACGGAAAAGTTGTTCCTGTAATTAGCATATGCTTCCTCAATCCACCCATAAAAATCATATTTTAACTTTCGTCGAGACAATATCCAACAATAGGTTCCATAGGATGAATTACTGATCCTGATCCGAAAAATAATGAAGCCTTAGAATAAGCATGTGTTATAAAGTGAGACAAACCAGCTCTATAGAAACCTATACCTAGAGCTAACATCATATAACCTAGTTGAGACATTGTCAGATAAGCTAAACCTCTTTTAAGATCTTTTTGAGAGAAGGCTAAAGTAGCCCCTAATGAAGCAGTTACTGCACCTGTCCAGGAAATTACACTCGTAACGAAAAGTAAAGTTTCAAAAAGGGGAAACATTCTAGCTACAAGATAAATTCCTGCTGCTACCATAGTAGCTGCATGGATCAGAGCCGAAATGGATGTAGATCCTTCCATAGCATCAGGCAACCATACGTGAAGTGGAAATTATGCAGATTTCGCTACCAGACCTAGAAATAGAAAGGAAGCACATAAGATAGCAAAGAAAAGACTAACTTCATTATTAACAAGTAAATCCTTAAATCCTTTAGACAAATTTTCAAATTCGAAACTACCAGTTATCCAATAGAAACCTGAAATTCCTAATAGTAATCCAAAATCTCCTATGCAATTAGTAATAAAAGCTTTTTGACAGGCGTTAGCTGCACTAGGTCTAGTAAACCAAAAACCGATTAATAAATAAGAACACATTCCTACTAATTCCCAAAAAATATAAATTTGTATTAAATTAGGGCTAAGTACTAATCCTAACATAGACGCAGTGAAAAGACTAGGATAAACAAGAAACCTAACATATCCTTCATCGTGAGACATGTAACCATCACTATAAATCATAACTATAATGGCTACACTAGTAACTAGTACCAACATTATGCAAGTTAATAGATCAATTAAATAACCGAATTCCGAAACGATATCTCCATTTGAGATCCGCGACCATGAGTATTAATAGATCGAATTATCTATGATTTGTTCGTAGGAGAGATTGTAGCAAATGACTGTAGCTACACTTAATGATGAGATACAACTAATAGCACATATACGACGAATACTTTTTGTAGACTTCTCAAAAAAAGGTAATCCTAATCCTATTAGAATAGAAGATATAAGTGGACACAGAGGGACAATCCAAGCACATTGATATATGAGTTGCATAGAAAAATTTTTATTCTTTAATTAAAGTAAAATATTATTTTTTTTTTTTTTTTTTTGTTTATAATTTACTAGATTAGAAGGAAAGAATGGAGTATCAAAGTGAGATATATGGGAAGTATGAAATAAAAACAAATCTATTTTAGATTTCTTATACCTATATATTTATATATCTATACATTTAAAATATTATATATGCTTTCTTTATTAAGAGATATATCAAAAAAAAATCTATATATTTTTTCGTTTTTACATTAGTATCACAAATGTTTATATAAGGGAAATCAACGGAGTAAAAGCAATTGAAAATACTTGTTCTGTTTTAATTATTAACGCCTCATCCAAAATTTAATTCTGTAATAATTCTCAATCTACAAAAAATTTCGAAATGAATACATATGCAATAATTGATACCGGAGGTGAGCAACTCTGAGTTGAACCAGGAAGATTTTATGATATGCGTCACTTTAGTTTACTAAATCCGAGTATTTTAGATTCAAATACTAAAGTATTAATTTATTGAGTATTAATGATTCATCATGAATTGAATATCGCTTTTGGAGATTTCCGGTTAGAAGATGCAACAATTAAAGGAAGAGTTTTACATTCTCACTTTAAAGACAAAATTACAATTTACAAAATGCGTTCTAAGAAAAAGATGTGACGTAAATTAGGATATTGATTAAATTTAGCTTGATCTGTGGTGGATCTCACTTGTTTCGATGGAAAAGAATTCTACAAATAAAAAAAGAAATGAAATTTTTTATTATTTAATCACTTCTTTTTAATTAAATGAAAATCCTTTAGTTTTAAGTTTTTTTCTAATCTGAGAATGGGAAGTAACTAGTAGACGAAGAAAGAAAGAAGGAAAAAAAAAAAAAGAGAAAAAGGTATTTCTCATCATGGCAGTTCCGAAGAAGCGTACTTCTAAATCAAAAAGAAAGATTCGTAAAACTGTGTGGAGAGAAAAGGCTAATAAGGCCGCAAAAAAAGCTTTCTCCTTAGCACGTTTAATTTTAAGTGGTCGTTCAAAGAGTTTTTGTTACACAGTAAATAATAAGTCTTCTGAATTATCTGAATCTACATCTATTGATGAATCAGATAATTCATGATACAATGAATAGTTTCTATCCTAGAAACTTATGAGAAAAACAGAGCTACAGGATTAAATTCTTGTAGTTTTGTTTCTCTGTAGAATTCAAATAATCAATTGAATAAGATAACCAATGATGAGTTTTACTATAGTTCTTATTTCCGGCTAATCCGAGATTTTGAGAAAAATGAGCCAACTTATTTTTATTCCTCCATTAATTTCACTTTTAGTAACTAAGGGAAAGATTTGATTTTTGAATAATTTCGAATCAGTCTTAGCTTTAAGTTTACACTACGGTATTCTCGTATTAGCTTTGTCTATATTTATTTCATTATACAAAGCTAAGAAATAACTTTGCAGTATCTTGTTAAAAATAACTACAGAACCAATAATATTACCAGCTTATGCTACTACGTTTTCTACTGCTCCTTCAGCAATTACTACAAACGCTTTATTTGGACTAATCATTGCTTGGATTTTGGTTAAATATGAATCTACTGGAAAAGAAACTTTAGATGCTATAGTTGACCTTCTTTTTGCTCTTCCCGCTTCAGTAGGAGGCCTCACTTCAATGACTGTATATAGTGATAGAGGCTGGATGGGTCCAATTTGTTCTGGATTAGGTTTAAAAATAGTTTTTAGTCGTCTAGGAGTTCCTATGGCTACGATCTTCGTATCATTACTTTTTGTAGTACGTACCATACAACCAGTTTCGCAAGATGTAGAAGAAGAATTAGAAGAAGCTGCTTGGTGTATAGGTGCATCACCTTGGACGACTTTTTGTCAAATCTCACTCCCACTTCTAACTCCTTCATTATTAACAGGAACAGCTTTAGGTTTCTCAAGAGCTATAGGAGAATATGGTTCAATAGTTTTAATAGCATGTAATATTTTTATGAAAGATTTAGTAATTTCCGTACCCATTTTTCAAAAACTTGAATAATATGATTATGAAAGTGCTATTGTTGTAGCAACCATAGTATTAATAGCTTCTTTCGGTGGATTACCTATAATTAATAAAGTTTAATTATGGAAACAAAATTTGAGTAGATGATAAAGAAATAAATTTTTTTTTTGTTTTCTTGAGATAGAAAAATAAATTCATTTTTTTCATATGAATTAATAATTTATTATGAATAAATATCTGAAAAGAAGGAAATGATAGTTTAATAAAATTTCTTCCTCTAATTTTATTAAACTATCAGAAACATATGAAGTATCTATAAAAGATAAAGAAAAAGCAATTTTTTCTTCATTTCCAAATTCGTTCAAATTTTTTGATTCTTCAAGTAATATTTCTTGTAGAAATAAAAAGTTTTGAAGAAATTTTTCTATTTAATAAAAATTTGATACTTTTTTCCATTTCGAAAGGAGTATTTGTGATATGTCTCTTCGGAACAATGGGATTTGAACCCATGACCTCCATCACCCCAAGATGACACGCTACCAAGCTGCGCTATGTTCCGCTGTGACGATATTAACTTATCTTATTCTTAAGATTGATATTTGTCGATATTGAAAACTTAGTATATCATTTATTTATCAATTTCCTGAAAATTGACAATTCAACAGTAAATATGTTAGTATTGATTCTAACAAGCCGCTATGGTGAAACTGGTAGACACGCTGTTCTTAGGAAGCAGTGCTATTGCATCTCGGTTCGAATCCGAGTAGCGGCAATTAGGGAAAAAGAAAAAGATTATCACTGATTAAATTTCTATGTGAAATTATTCATATATATAATACTAGATATACATATACATTTTTATATCGAAATTACTATACAAAAATTTGATATAAAATCTTGATATAATTTAAAAATTTCTTATTTATCACGATATTAATAAATCTAGAACATATATTAGCTCATATTCCTTTCTTTCTTCCTTTTCTCGCAACTCTGGTTTTTTGGGGAAGAATTGTTTGTATAGACAATAAAAGAATAGGTTCTTTAGGCAATAAAAGCATAATAATCGCTTATATTTGTATAACGGGGCTTCTACTGACTTGCCGGTTCCATCCTAGACACTTACTGTTAAGTAATCTATATGAATTTTTTATGTTTCTTTCATGGAGTTTTTGCTTGATTCACATAGTTTCGGAAATTGGAAGTAAAAATGATTGGTTAGGTATCATCATTGTACTGATTGCTATGCTAACTCATGGTTTTGCCACTGTGGGTCTCCCCATAGAGATGCAACAATCTACAGTTTTAGTACCTGCCTCACAATCTCATTGGTTAATAATGCACGTAAGTATGATGATACCTAGTTATGCCACTCTTCTATGTGGATTTTTATTAGTAATAGCTTTGTCAATCACTACGTTAAATAAAAAGAAAAATTTTCCTATATTAAAATTTAACGTAAATTCATTTATTTGGTCTCTAATTTTGGAAAAGAAATTCGATTTAGGAGGAAGTGGTGGAGATATAAGTAGTAGGAATAGCAGTAGTGGTAATGGGAGTGATAATGATAGTAATAATAATAATAAAAAGACTTTTCATTCGCTATCTATAGATTGTCGTAAATTGCAATTAACTTAATAGTTGGATTATTGGAGTTATCGAATTATTAGTTTAGGTTCTTTGTTTTTAACTATAGGTATTCTCTCTGGAGCAGTATGGGTTAATGAAGCTTGGGGATCTTACTGGAGTTGGGATCCTAAGGAAACTTGGGCTTTAATTACTTGGCTTCTATCTGCAATTCATATACATATCAGAATGATTAGGGGTTGGCAGGGTGAAAAACCAGCAATTATAGCGTCTTCAGGATCTTCTATAGTTTGGTTTCGCTACTTAGGAGTCAACTCCCCTGAAAAAGGTTTGCATAGTTATGGCTGGTTAAATTGACTTGGAATTTAGGGTTCGAATAAATTTTTTATAGAAGTATCTGAGTATCCAAAAATAAAAAATAGATCATGTGAAATTAATAATTAATAAATTTCTTCTCTCAAATAGTGAATTTATAAATATTTTTATATAAATTCACTATTTGAAATAAGTTTAACTATTAGTAATTATAAAAGAGTGATTTTAAGTAAGAACTATAAATCGTATGTTTAAAAAAATTTAGTTAAGATTTGTTACAGAGATTAACAATTTAACTATGAAAATATTCATTTTATTTAGAAGAGAAGTTTCCTGATATAATAAACTCAACTTTACTATTCGATAGGGATGGAACTAATTTGAGATAAAAACCGATGCCTATAATAGGGAAGAATAGACAAATAAAGATGAAAATTTCTCTTGGTCCAGCATCCGTAACATATGAAGTTAAATTTTTTATAATTCTATATCCATAAAACATTTATCATAACATCGATAACAAATAAATTGGGGTTAATATTATTCCAGTAGCTGCTACAATAATAATGACTACTTTAAAAAGAAAGGAAAAATTTTGACTACTAACTATTCCTGAAAAAATCATTAATTCTGCTACGAAACCACTTAACCCTGGTAATGCTAGAAAAGCCATTGAAAAACTACTGAACATTGTAGAAATTTTCGGTATAGAAGTAGCTATTCCTCCCATTTGATTAAGAAAAAGAGTACGTGTTCTATCGTAAGTTACTCCTGCTGGAAAAAAGGGTGCAGCACCGATTAATCCATGAGAAATCATTTATGAAATAGCTCCATTAACACCTATATCTGTTGTAGGACCAATTCCGATAAGTACAAAACCCATGTGAGAGACCAATAAATAAGCAATTCTTCTTTTTAAGTTAAGTTGACTAAGAAAAGTTGAAGCTGAATAAACAATTTAAATAGCTCCTATTATTACTAACCATAGAACAAATATAGAATAAGCGTGAGATAATAATTCCATATTAATTCGAATTGATCCATATCCACCCATTTTTAGTAGAATTCCGGCTAAAAGCATACATGTACTATAATACACTTCTCCATGAGTATCCGGTAACCAAGTATGTAACGGAATCATGAGTAGTTTCACTGCGTAAGCTATAAAAAAGCCTAAATACAGAATTATTTCTAATCCTATAAGGTAACATCTATTAGCTAAATTTTCAAAGTCTAAGGTAGGACCGTCAGATCCGTAAAGTCCCATAGTTAAAGCTCCCATTGATGAAGAGACAAAACTACCTGCGGTATACAAAATGAACTTCGTAGCTGCATATAGACGTCTCTTTCCCCCCCACATAGATAGAAGTAAATAAACTGGAATTAATTCTAGTTCCCACATGAAAAAAGAAAGTGAAATGTCTTGACTAGCAGATAATCCTACTTGACCACTATACATCGCTAACATCAAAAAATAGGATAATCTGGGATTCCGAGTAATTGGCCAAGCTGCTGAGGTGGCTAAAGTAGTTATAAATCCTGTTAATAAAATAAGCCCAATAGACAGTCCATCAATCCCTAATCTCCAATGAAAATCTAGGAAATTTATCCAGTTATAATCTTCTTTTAATTCAATAAATTGATTGTCGAAGTGGAAATAGTTGCAAAAAATATGAGTTATTGGAAGAAATTCTACCAAACAGATACCTAATGTATACCATCAAATAATTCTATTACCTTTATTAGGAAGTAGAGGTATTGATAAGCCTGCAGATATAGGTAGAGGAACGATTATAGTTAGCCAGGGAAAGTTGCTCGTGGTAAAAATAGAAAGAAATTTTTAAATAAGAAATCCATACTCAGAAAAAGTTGAGTATGGATTTCCCATTTATCAGAAAAGTAAAACTCTCTGAATAAAGAAAAGAAAAAAAGTATTTTTTAATTAATAATTGTTAATTAATAAGCTAGACCCATACTACGGGTCGTTTCGGACCCCAGATAAACACGTACACTCGAAAAATCTGTTAAACAAGCGGATTCACATCTTTTGCAACCTACACAGTCTTCTGTTCTAGGAGCAGAAGCTATTTAATTAGCCTTACATCCATCCCAGCTTATCATTTCTGAAACATCTGTAAGACAAGCCCTTACACATTAAGTGCAACCAATACATGTATCATAAATTTTTACGGGATGTGCCATTAGATTTGTTACCTCTTCTTAGGATCCCAAAAAGCTTTAAAATCAATAAGATATTTTTATTTACATTATAAATTATATATATATATAATTCTAATATATAGATGAAAGAAAAACTTTTTTTCCTTTATTTTCCCTCAATTTTTACAGAATGAGTTACAATTACTAATTAGTTCTCTCATCAATGGAACAATAAAAATTATACATCTGTGAATTATTCAATAATTTTTTCATTTTTTAAAGGATTTTTGTGTAATAGATTAAATCTGATATATACGTAAACTTAGTAGAAGAGAAAAAAGTAAGGGGAAATGCACGTAGAAGGAGTAACAAATAGTATTATTACAAAAGAACATTATATAATATTCTTGGCTTTTCTTTCTATGAGAAACGGAGGAGAAAAAGTCAGTTTTATCACCATTTCAACAAATTTAATTAATCAACACAAGTGGATTTTCTATTACGATAGATTGCTAAAGCTATGGATAATCCAATAGCTGCTTCAGCAGCTGCAATAGCTATAACAAAAATCGCAAAAATTTCGCCTTTTATTTCTTCGGCGTCTAAAGTATTAAAAGATACTACAGAATTTACATTAACTGCATTAAAAATTGATTCAAGACACATAGGTGCTCTAACCATATTTCGACTCGTAATTAATCCGGAAATTCCAATACAGAATGAGAAAGCACCTGCAATAAGTGCATGTTCAAGCATAATGAATTAACTCCTTTTCATAGACCTGAATTCACTTAAATAGAAGTAGAAGTTAAAAAAGTTTCTATTGCACTCATAAAATGAAAGAATCTTTAGTAACTTGTAACGTTCGATTTTTCTGTAGTTTAACCTTCTTCTCTCTACGAGCTATAGTAATAACTCCTATTAAAGCAACTAAAAGAACTATAGAAGGAGGTTCAAATGGAAGTAAAAAATCAATTAGTAAAGAAGACCCAATACCTTGAACACTACTTTTTAAAACTTGTTCTCCAATTTTATTTGATTGTGCAATCGAAAATATATTTGACCATGATATACTCAAAATCATGGAGATTGATGGGAAAAAAAGACTTGTACAAAGGATTAAAGTAATGGTATCTCCTACAGTCCAAGAAGGTAAAAATTGAAGAGATTGTGGTTTATTTATTAACATAACAGCAAATACAATTAAAATATTAACGGCTCCCACATAGATCAAAATCTGCGCAGTAGCTACAAAATCCGCATCTAGTAGAAGATATAAAAGAGATATGCAAACGAAAACCAATCCTAATAGAAAAGCGGAATAAACTATATTAGTAGGAAATACTACTCCTAAACTTCCAAATATAAGACCTAATTCTATAAAAACAAGAGAAACTTCGTAATTTAGTTCAGGTAGATTTATTATGTTCACAATAAATTAAAGTCCTCTTCTTCATCAATTTTTTTATTAACTAACAATACTTTTTAGTATTGCAAACTCCTTATTCTTTATATATGAATCTTTCTCCTTCATTAGTATAAGAATGATATTCAATCTAAAAATTTAGTAACAGTTTTTGATTTAGAATGTTCTTCCATAATTTTTTTGGATGAAAAATCGAAACTTGAAATACTTTCAATTGTACGATCTTCAATTATAGATATAGGTAAACGTCCTGAAGCAATCTAGTCATAATTCGATTCATGACGATCATAGGTTGAAAGTTCATATTCCTCAGTCATCAACAAACAGTTCGTGGGACAATATTCAACGCAATTTCCACAAAAAATACAAACTCCAAAATCAATACTATAACTTTTTAATTCTTTCTTCTTTATATTTTTCTTGAATTTCCAATCAACCACAGGTAAATTGATTAGACATACACAGACACATACCTCACAAGCTATACATTTATCAAATTCAAAGTGAATACGTCCACGAAATCATTCTGATGGAACTAATTTCTCGTAAGGGTATTGAATCGTCATCGGTAAACGATTCATGTGATCTGAGGTGACAATAAAACCCTGACCGATGTATCTCAAGGCCTCTATCGCTTGTTGACTATAATTCCGAAATCCATTCACCATAGAAAACATATGAAAGATATTCCTAAAATACTTTTATTTTTTTCTTCTTATTTATAGACTAATATTGATTTATATATTAAAAATATATTTTCGAATTCTATGAAAAATTCTTATTACGTAAATTTTTCGTTACGCGATAAGTTGAAAAGAAGCTGTCAATGATAAATTACCTAGAGCAATAGGCAGAAGGAATTTCCAACCAAGATTTAATAATTGATCCATTCTTACTCTGGGTAAGGTCCATCTCGTCACAATGGAAATGAATAAGGATGAATAGGCTTTAGCTAATGTAATAATAATCCCTATAATTACATTGATAACTTCACTAATCTCAGCAGTAAATTTCCATTCTAAATAAGGGAAATTTGGTAGAAATGGAATGGACAAGTTCCATCCACCCAAATAAAGAACTGTTACAAACAGTGAGGATACTAATAAATTTAGGTAAGAAGCAACATAGAATAAACCAAATTTAATACCTGAATACTCAGTTTGATAGCCTGCAACTGATTCCTCTTCTGCTTCTGGTAAATCGAAAGGCAATCTCTCACATTCAGCTAATGAGGCAATGAGAAAAGCTATAAAACCTATAGGTTGGCGCCAGACATTCCAACCCCAAAAACCAAATTTGGACTGTATTTCAACTATATCAACTGTACTTAAACTGTTAGATAATTATAGTCGATATTAACGTCACTGTTAACACCTCTATTGCAAAACCGTACGTGAAACTTTCATCTCATACGGCTCCCCAATGGTTATAGAAAAAAAAAAAAAATTGAATCTTGTTTTGTATTGTATAAGAATCTTCATAAATTCTTCTTCAATTTTAAAATTAACCAATGAGATTCTGTCTGCAAAAAGAAGCTTCTGAATCTATCTCAGCCTCTTATTAGTACTAACTCGAGTCTCTCAAATTAAAAGGAAAAAAAGGAGTTATAGGATACACTTCAAGCTCCTTTTCTTTATTCTTCTTATTCTTATTGGAGACTCAGAAAAAAAAAAAATGATTGCTACTTTTCTTTCTTAAGAATGAGAACTATAAAAAGGATTACTTCGTTCCCGACAGTCATTTCTTTGTAGACAGGGATATACTTTAGATTGGAGTTCTAAGGAAGTACTATTTAGTCATCTCTACCAATGCCAAATCCTTCTCTCATTATAGAAAACCGGAAAAACGGCTTTTCCAGTAACTAATCCATCACGTATCTCAGTGTTTCTGACCATCTACTCTTGCTCAATCTCAACCTATAATAATAAGTCATAGAAATTATCTTTTGATCTTTTGCTCCCTGCTTTCAGTTTTTAATAACTAATATCAAACCTGGGATATACTATTTTTCAATAGTTCTGCATGCTTTCACTTTCGTACATAGAGGATAGGACTTGATTTTATTACTGCAAATTAATAAGCTGTTTAATCTCACCCATATGACTATCTAGTTTTTTTGTTAGGATCGAAAGAATTACCTATTAGGTTTACCATTATTCCATAGAAAGAATCAGTTTTTTAACAAATCACACGTAAAAATATAAGTAACACACATAAAGCTAAAAAAATTTCATAACTAATAGCTTAAACCACAGCTCGAAGACCACCTGAAGAAAAATATTTATTATTTAATCCATACCCTGCCATAAAGAGTCCCAGAAGAGCGATACTGGAAACAGCAATCCAAAAAAATACACCTATATTAAGATCAGCCAAAATAATGTTATGGCCAAAAGGAATTACTAAGTAACTTAGGAGAACAGGTATGACTACGATAGCTAGTCCAATACTAAATAGCAAAGCATCTCCTCTAGATGGAATAGTATCCTCTTTTAGTAATAGTTTCGTTCCATCTGCTAAAGCTTGAATTATTCCTAGAGGACCTGCATATTCAGGTCCAATACGTTGTTGTATTCCTGCAGATATTTTTCTTTCAAGCCATACAATGACTAATACTCCTATTACAACTCCTGATACAAGAATGGGAATAGAAGCTGTAATCCATAAGAAACTAAAAAAATCTTTTGGAAATCCTGATTCATAGAACAAACTCATGGCTTGCTCTTTAAGATTCATATTGAACACCATTTTAACAATCAACCTCTCCCATAATAATATCTATACTACCTAAAATTGTCATGATATCTGCCAATTTCATTCCTTTAACTAATTGAGGAAGAATTTGCAAATTGATAAAACCAAGTGGACGAATCTTCCATCTCCAAAGAAAAACGCTATCATCTCCAATTGGATAAATACCTAATTCTCCTTTAAGAACTTCTACTCTTATATAATGCTCCTGTTTTGGTAATTTAAAAGTAGGAGAAGGCTTTTTACTAATAAATTGATATTCAAAATCATTCCATTCCGAGTCTTTTCCTTGATTGAGTCGTCAAGCTTCTGAATTTTCATAAAGTCCTCCCAGAATTACTTTTAAAGCTTGCTGAATAATCTTGACGAATTCTCTCATTTCCCCAATTCTCACTAAATAACAAGCTAATGAATCTCCTTCTGTCTAACTTTAAACTTGCCAGTCTAATTCATCATAACATTCGTAATGATCTACTTTACAAAAATCCCATTAAACCCCTAAAGCTCGTAACATAAGTCCTGATAAACCCCAATTTGTAGCTTCTTCTCTACTAGTAGTACCTACTCCCTCTACTCATTTCAGAAATATCGAATTATATGTAATAAGTCTTTCATATTCATCTACCTTTAGTGAAGAATAGTCACAGAAATCCAAACATTTATCTACCCAACCATGAAGCAAATCTACAGCTACTCCTCCAATACGAAAAGAATTATGCATCATTCTCATTCCAATGGCAACCTCAAATAAATCATATATCATTTCTCTTTCTCTAAGAATATAAAAGAAAGGTGTTTATGCACCGATATCAGCCATGAAAGGTCCGAGCCACAACAAATGAGAAGCTATGCAACTTAACTCTAGCATAATTATTCTTATATAGCTAGCTCTCTTAGGTACTTGAATATTCGTCAACTTTTCCGGCGCATTTACCGTTATTGCCTCCGTAAACATGATAGCTAAATAATCCCACCGTGTTACATAAGGAAGATATTGAACAATTGTTCTATTTTCAGCAATTTTTTCCATTCCTCTATGCAAATAACCTAATATAAGTTCACAATCAGTAACATTTTCACCATCTGGAGTAACTATAAGTCGAAGAACACCATGCATTGATGGGTGATGAGGACCCATACTAAGTGTCATAGGATCTGCCTTTGCAGCAAGCATGGTCATATGCTACTCCTCTTTAATTCATTTTCAAATAATAAAAAATTTCATGAGATGAAATAGAAATGAATATTTTATCAATATTTATATATTATAGATAAATATATTTGAAAGTTTCTATAGATTGTATAGATACAGAAGTTATGTTGTACAAATATGGAAATTGACCAAATTTTAGTCCACGAATAACTAAAATACTAATTTAATTCTTATAACCTGATAAATCTTTCTTGGAGAGATAGGCTAAGAGGCATTTGTTTTTTCTTTAAATTATTGACGATCCTAAAAAGAATGAATAATTTATTTTTGTTTCTCTGAGTGATAATTAGGTTTTATGATTTAATCGATACCATTAAAATCATAATTTTGAGATATGATAGATCTTTCTTCTTTATAACTCAAATATAAACAAATAGATAATTAGCCATAAGAATAATTGCTCTTAGAAAGATTTATTCATTCAACAATACAAACATTATAACTATTTATAACTCTTTATTAGAATGAGATAGATTAGTAAGAAGTGGAAGAATTATAATATAACGTTTATTTCTTCTTCAATGAAATTGAATGAAAGGGAGAAAAACATTATTTTGATAAGAACCATAAATTGATATATGAATAATGACAAATAATAAATAATACTATCTAAAATATATTCCAATTTCCAATATTAAATAGTGTAAAAATGTACTAATAGAAGTTGTTTATGATCAACTTTTATCAATGCATCTTTACGTTATACATAAAGCTTCATTAATCATGAATTAGAAGATAGAGACGAATTCTTAGCATGGAGAATCAACTTCCATTACTAGTATTAAACCAAAATCTATTCATGCAAGCCAGATCTTCCAATCAATAACTAGGCCAGAGAAAACGTTTAATACTTTCATTTACATTTGTATTAAATTCCTCATTTATCCTTACCAACTTCTCGTTACTCCCCCTGTTTTTTCCTAAAGACCCTTCATCAAATTTCGCTTCTTCATTGATATCATACTTTGAATATGAAGAATTTAATATTCTTAATTCTTTACAACGCTTCGGAAGCAATATTTCTTCAAGACTGAACGACTTGGAAATGGTTTTTCTTTCACTTTCAAATTTTCATATCCGTGATATAGATTCATCAAAAATATTGAAATCTAATCTTTCTTGAAATCTAGATTTAAACTTTAGTAGAGTAGTTATGATTTTACACATTAAGATTTCATCATCTAATACTCACGGTAAACGATGTTCCAAATTAATTGTTAATCTATTTAAACCTATATCTCTACGAAAGAGGAGACGAAATAGATCTAAATCTTCACGCATTTTAACAGAAAGTGAAATAATATTTTTCTTATTTTAAATAAAAGTCATAACAGAAGCCATATCTCCCAATTCTTTGAATCTTTCTTCTAAATCTTTAGATTCCCATCTCCATTGACGAATAGATTAATGACGTTCCCTTTCTCAAAGTGATTTTCTATTTTTAATAGTTTTTTCACCTCTCTCCCTGACTAAAGAAGGATAAAAAACTGGTATGAATTCTGTTTTGTGTATATTCTTCTTTCCTAGAAATTCTGGAACTAACCACAAAACTAAATTAGATCTAAAAAAAAGATTTTTTTCTTTTCCTAAAGAATTAATAGAATTTTCGTTATTCCTTTCATTATTGAATAAATGAAAATTACGTATTTCTTTAATACGATTATTAAATATAGTTTCTCTTTCTTCACTTCGCCACACAGGAAATCTTCTCATGTTTAAACTTTTTGTATGATCGAGATAGCTATAAAGAAAAGGGTTACATCTATAACGTTTATTAAGTCTCTCAATCTCTCTAGTGTATCTTGAAGAAGAATCTGAAGCAAATATAGAATAAAATTTCTTTTGTTTATAAAGAAGTAAACTCTGGTTTTTCCGATGAGAATTATTAGAAAAATGATTTCTATCTTTCCAGTGTTTACTAACCTGACTTTTCCATTGCTGTGGTGATATTTTATACCACATTTGTAAAGGTAAATTATATCGATTAAAACATTATAACCATCATTTCCAGTTACTTTCTGTCAAATTTTGTGATTCGTTGAAACTAAGTATCTCTTGTAAAAAATTTCTAGTATTACTTCTAATAGAATAACAGGGGGTCCAAGATTGTAATAAATATTTGAGATAACATTTATTCATGGTTTTGATTTGCCACATCTTACGATATATATATGCTTGAGGGATCATTGTAATATTCTGACTCGTATTCATCTGCAAAAATCTTCTCTTTTTCCTAAAAACATCTAAATGTTTGTCCACAATTTCTTTATTTTCGACCTTTCTACGAAAAATATTTATTTGATTAAATTTATTTAATATTTCATAAAGTGAATACAAATTTCTTGTTAATTTTATAAGTAATTCTAAATTACTTTGAATGAGTCCGAGAGAACTCTCCTTCAAAGTTCTCTTCAATTTATTTAGAATAATTTGTATAAAACGAATTTCTTCTTTAATCACTTCGATGATTCTTCTATAAAATTCAATAAAAGCTTGATAAATTCGAATGAATTTTTTTTTCCAATTCAGCTTCCTCCTATTATTGAAAGATCCACTATTTTTATCTTCCAAATTAATATTTGAATTTATTTCATTTAAATAATTTCGTTGAATCAACTTTTCAAGTTGATTATTCTTAGATACGACTAAAGTTTCTAATTTCTCAATGTTTTTCGCAGTTTTATATCTAAATTCAACTGGAATTTCCCACAGAAAATCTTCATTTTCACTGAAATTTGAATTTTCAGAATTAAGAGTAATACCTAGAGGTGATTCTTTTTTAATTCCATTATCCGTAACACTAGCTCCACCGGATTCACTATTGACTTGAATTTTAGATATTTCATGATTCATACGTTCATCTGTTTGAATATCAAATTCTGCAAAAATTTTAAATCTATTAGAAATATCGGATTTTCTGTATAGTAGCGATATATTGTAATAAAGTTCATAAAAATTAGCAGTTTTTGAGAAAATCTCTCTTTTCCATCTCTTTTTCAATTCTTTAATAACTGGTTTCCAAAAAGAAGGTTGTTTCTTTATATTACCAAAAGGTAAGTTAGTTTGAAATCCCCAAGCTGTTAAAAAACTATATTTAAATTTCTTGTTTTTTTGTAATCTATATGCTTTATTATCTGATGTTTCTTTTCCTTTGTTCTGAGTATGAGGAAAATTAGGTTCCATATTTCTATTCCCCTTTTCTTTGAACTTAGAATTATGCCAAGGTTTTAAATGAAAAAAATAAATTATTTTTATCTGAGGACCATCCCTAAGCCATTATTCTGGTAATTCCCTTTCTAAAACTTCAGTCCCATCATAAGTGCATTTTATATGAATCTCCTCACTCCATTCATTCCAATCTTCATTCCATTCAGGAACTTGTAATAGAAATAAACGACTAATATTTTTTAGTATTATTAATATAGGTAGTACCACATATTTCCTAAGATACGATTAAATAATTAATAACCAACTTCTTCCCCATTGAGCTAATGGAAAATCCCATCTATTTGCTATTGCAAGGCGATCGGCTTTTGTTCCTTTGATAGCAACTCCTCTCTCACTTAACAAAGATATTAATTTTTCAATTCCTATAGTATTTAGAAAAGTCCCTTTTACATCTATATCTTCCATAATTTCCGTAGATCGAAATAAAGCGGGTTTTTCCGTTATTTTGAAAAAAAAAGGAGAATGTGTTTTAAGTTGTAAAATTTTCCATATCAAAGTTTTGCGTCTTCTAGCACGCATAGATCCCTTTATGAGTTTCCGACGAAAATCTGATTATTATGAAAAACGTCTTACAATCTTTCTTCTCTTTTCTCTCCCCTTAATAAGATAACCTAAATTTCTTACTTTTCTTTGACAAATATCAGTAACTCCAATAGCTATAACATCAAATTTATCATTTTTCAGTTTCGAAGTCCAACGAGGTACCTCTTTATGAAATTCTTCAAGTGGAGATTTCTGATGAATTTTCATTATTTTCATCACTAAAGAACCAATATTTTTGACTTCAATAGAGTTACCCGATATTAAATCTTTCCAAGAATTTTTAATTGTCTCCCATTTATCCTTCTCCAAATAATTAAAGTATAAAATTCTTTGTCAGAAAGAGAGATTTAAAACAAGTTCCCAATTAATATGTGATTTTCAAATTGCTTTTTCTCGTAAAAGGTTTGTATTGTTAGTCTTTGCTGAGAATTCGGGAGAAACATTTTCTTCATTTAGAGCTATGACTCCTTGTTCTTTTGAAAAATCATTTCTCTGTGAGTCTATCTTAGATTTCTTATTCCTCAATCCTTTAATGGGTAAAATCAAAACTCGACGAGCATCTTGGGTTAGTGGTTCCCAAGGCAATGGTAGATCCTTACGTTCCAACTTTCGCCATTTATTAGAAATCCAAAATTTTAATTTATTATTCTTCCTCGATAAATGGAGTAACTTTTGTGTCTTGGTTAACCCGTAGGACTTCCCCGTCAGAAGTAAAGGTGATTATGATACTGCAACTTTTCCGCAAAATTCTCCATCTAAAAAAGGATCATAAGTTTTATTAGGAATATCTTCTTTATTAATACTAGAAAATCCTATTCTTTTTTCTATAGCATGCTCTAAAGAAAATCCATTGTCTAAAGCTTTAATTCTTTCTTCTACTTCGCTATACAAATCATCTTTTTATTCTTTCTTCGTATTAATCCACTCTTGATAAAAAACATCAGATGAGGAGGAAATTCTCGAAACGTTTAAGTAGTTTTTCAAATTTTTTTCAAAAATTGAAAAACTAGGTAAAGATGTGAAAGATATTCTTTGTCTCCCATCATTCAAACATACATCAAAAAAATATTGAGATACATTTCTTTTTACGGGACTCTTATTACTAAACCGACTATTTTCAATATATCATAGCAGTCAATTCCATTTACGATAATTAAAGAAAGAAGTAGGCCATGGTTTATATAACCATGATAATTTCTCAGCTTTCCATTCATTTAATGAAGATTCATCACTTGATTTTTTCATAGAGAAAGGTACTGGAAATTTACCTAAGTATGATAAACAAGCAACAGAAATAATAATACTAAAAGTTCGATAAATAAGACGTTTGACTAAGAGATAAAGTGTAGATGAATTATTTTTTATACGAATTAGGAGAAACTTACTTAAATTTATAAGCAAAATATTACCACCTAACCAACCACAAAAGAGACTTATAACAGAGAATGAATTATGGCTATAACGAAATAAAAAAAGTTTTACTAATCTTGTTAACACGGGACTTGGTAAAAGAATGGGATTAAATATTTGAAAGAGAAAACTATTCAGAAATATTTAAATAATTCCAGTATCATTAAGTGATGTTATAGGGCGTAAAGGTTGATAATCTGAAAAATCTTTTATTTCGTACCAATAAGATAAAACATATGGTAAAGTAATTAAAGTTATTGCATGAAGTTTTAGTAGCATTATATAAAGAGGCGAATAGAATATTGATATAAGTATTATTAATTATCCTAGAGTCGAACCACCCAAGGCCATAAAACCACTAAGATTTCCTTCTAATAGAAAAGCTCTGATAGATAAAATCTGAGAAGGGCCCATAGGTAATGTTATGGGAAATCCGTAATATAGTCCAAATAAAATCGGAGGACCCGATATACTTATCCATGATAATATTTGAGCCCATAATATAGAAAACAGTAAGGTAATGCTTGTTATCATAATGAGATACCTTCCTCGGGAGCATAAGAGTGGAATGGAATGAATTCCATAAATTTTTTATATGCATATATAAATGAAGTTCAATAAGATTTATTTTAAGGTTTTATGCTCCTCCTCTTCTTTTATTTATTAATCAGGTAAATATTTTTATTTTTCTATTATAGTAAAAATATTTTCCTGATTAATAAGTTCTAATTCTTCAAACTATTTCAAGCGTTTTAAGAAGTAAAGAAATTCATTAAATTACTTTTATTTTATTGTCTTTCTTTATTAAATTTGTCCAACCCAAATCTTCTAAACTATTGTTACGTCGTAAAGGACGGGTCACAAGTTCAGGCACATCTTTGGCATTAGTAAATCCATGAATTTAAGCAAAAGTAAATTCAACTGACCATTTCATGTTAATTCCTCTCGCTTCTAATGGATTAGCATGAGCCATTCCAGTTATGGCTAAATCTGGTTGCAACTCACGCATACATTATATCTGATTATAATTATCAGGTTTCTCAACAATTCTCAACATAGGTGTACACATCTCTCTACACGTATTTCTTAAAAGTGCTGGTTCAGCAACTTAATACCTCTTATCCATATATAAAATACCAATTTCATAAACAATCATTCCGCATCGAATTAAAAATCTTGCTAAAGATATTTCTAAAAGATTATCTCCCATAGAAGAAACGGATTTTCCACGCACTAGGTTAAGATAATTCTTCAAACTTTGCCATACCTCTTCTTCCCTCTCCTGCAAACCTTTGGTCTTGATCCCAAAAACAGAACTTATTTTTTCAATCCAAGCACGTATTCCATCAGGACCAATTAAAAAAAGTGCTCCAATTAATTTGCATTTCCGACGTCGTATCAAAGTGGTTGCTGTTCAGCTTGAAGGAAGATTAACACCACAAACATAAACTCCATCACCTAGTGATGGAAGATCGGTATATCTCTAAGTCGGTAACCAACCAGATACTTGAATAGATTGACGCTTCAATTCTAAGCTAAGTTAAGAAGCTACAGTAGAGGGTAGGGATCCGAAGAGAACTAATGGAGGATGATTTTTCAATTCTAGATATTTCAAAGTTTCCTCTTTCTTTTTTTGAGAAAAAAGAGAAAAAAGATTTTGTATAGTTTAATTTTCTATAACTTTATTTTCATCAATCAACAAATCTCGTTCTGGGCAACGGTGGGCCATAGCAACTGGTACGGTATCTTCTCCTTAAGTAGAAGCATAATCTAATCCATTTGCTCTTGCTACTACAATTGGTACTCCAAGTTCCACTTCTAATTTCGGTGCCATTCCTTCCAAATCCATCTTTATTGTTTCAGTCGTACAGGTACCGATCCATATAGTAACACTAGGATTTCTATCCTTCTTTATTTGAAAACAAAGTCTTTTTGATTCTTCATAATCATTTAATTGAGCTGAAATATCTCCCTCTTCTGATTCTGCCATAGCATGACGTGGTTCTGCAAGAATCATAACACCAAGAGCGTTTTGTAAGAAATAACCACATGTTTTTGTACCTATCACTAAAAAAAAACTATCTTCTATTTTTTAGTATGACCAAGCTACACAACTAATAGGACAAAAAGTATGGTAATTACCTGTTTCGCATTCAAAAGTGAGAGTTTCAGATATTTGGATTGACATAAAAAGTATTTTGTAGAGAGATAAACGAAGTTAATGAACAGAATAATTTATTACTCAAATAATCATGAAATCAAGCAAAGTTTCTTCATTTTTATTCTCTCTTTCATTGTTAGTCGGATTCAAATAGAAATCAGAAAGTAAACTGAATAATTCCCGATCTGGAATTTCTTTTGGTATAACACCTTCAAGTTGAGACAAAATTTGATCCGCTATATTCAAATAGAATTCACAGACATAGTTAAGAAATGGTTGAAATTCAACCATTTCAAATGAGGTTTTTCCTTTCACTCGAGATACTCGAATGTCTTCAATGAGGAGTGATACTTCTAATACTGGCATTAGACAAGCTTCTACATATCTATTAATTAAATCTCTTTTAGATGTGCGATTTCCAACTAAACCTGCTAATCGTAATGAATGTGTACGAGCTTTTTCTCTTACAAAGGCAGCAATACAGTTAACTGCAAATAAAGCATCAAATCCGTTATCCGTAATGATAATACAATAATCTGCATAATTTAATAAAACCACGAAACCACCACAAACAACATCCCCTGAAACATCAAATAAAATAATATCATATTCATAAGAAGCATTTAATTCTTTTAATAATTTAACTGTTTCTCCCACGACATACCCTCCACATCCGGCTCCTGCAAGTAGTCCTCCAACTTCTACGCAATCTACCCCTCCATAACCTTTATAAATTACATCTTCAGGCCAAACGTCTTCATAATGATAATCTTTAGATTGTGAAGTATCTATAATGGTGGGTATTAGAGAACCAGTCAAGGTAAAAGTACTATCATGTTTAAAATCACATCCAATTTGCAAAACACGTTTTCCACGCCTTGCCGAAGCAATAGAAGTATTACAACTTGTTGTCAATTTACCAATTCCACCTTTCCCATAAACTGCTATTTTCACTCCAAATATCTCCTTCTCCAATTACTCAATTTTGAGTTGATCCTTATCACTTCTTATTACAAATCTTTATTTTTAATATAACACACTTCAGTTATAGTGAACTAGATCAGGAAGAGTGAAAATTTATCTATGTTTCTTAATAAAGAATGATAAGGAAAAATTTAGGATTAATTAAATTCCTCTTACTTTCCCACTTCCTACTATCTCGCTACTTCATCTACCAAAACCACTGGGCAGATCGGATAGAATCTTACGTGTTCTAGCATTCAACCAGCCTATGATCTGAAGGCTTTACAGCATGGAGTAGGCAGAGAGGTGAAAGGACCAACGGGGGAACTTTTTTCGTTTGATTGAAAGAAATTTCGTAATTAAGTAACAATTTCAAGTACTATAATATATGCTTCGTTTCACTTAAGGAAGAGAGTCGGAAAGATAAGTAAAGTAGGTTGAGACTATCTTATTACTACTAGCTAGCTTTTAAAAGTAAAAGAAAAAACAGGCCTTTTTTTTTTTTTTTTTTTTTCCCTGGCAGGGTTAGATAGGTCTTCGTTGCCTCCTGGTAGAGTGAGTATTTTTAGTAAACTAGCAAGATTGCAGCACTGTTGAAATCGATTGATTAATACGGGGACAGTGGAGAAGATCATGGTGATGGTTGACTGCCTCCCCTTGTATCGGAGGCTCCCCCTGGGGAGGCAAAAGGGATTGCTATCGTTATCTCTTTTCTATATAATAGAAAGTAAGGTGTACGCGAAGTTTTCAAAGTTCCGGAGAAAGCTTTGGGTTTTTCAACGGTTTATGAACCGGTCATAGGTCGGTTTAAAAAAAGTCTTTGGTCGTATATAAGATTGAACTTTCTGCATTGTTCCTCAGTAGCTCAGTGGTAGAGCGGTCGGCTGTTAACCGATTGGTCGTAGGTTCAAATCCCACCTGAGGAGATCTATATTTTGGTAAGGGCTTGCTTTGTTAAAAGTAGGTAAAACGTTCTTTGTTATTGTTTATATTAATATAAAATAACTAAAAACTATTAGAGCCTAATTGAGTTGAAGGCTTTTTTTTCGCTTGACTTGTATTAACTGGTTAAATCGTTTCATTTTCGATTAGAAATCATTGATAGTAGGATCTGTCAATTAGTGTAAATCCAGGATAATATCTTGTTCCATAGCCTTAATTTCCTAAATTTCAATTAGCTATTTTCAACTAGCCAATTGATAACTCAGATAATGTATGAGGAGTTTTTTAAGGATGTAGTCACCAATTTTTCCGAAATGCTATTGCCACAATTTTATCTACTCTTGTGAGTAAGTATGAAACGTATTGTTGCTAAGATTCCGTCCAAGCCTGGCGACGGTGAGAAGGAATTGCAGGAGGTAAAACATGATATGCTGGTTAATATTAAACATACTATATAGAAAAGTCAAATAACATATCATTCTATTTTAGCAAAAGACCTACACTTTTCTAATCTAAAAAAAAGTTCCATAGCTTTGCGTCCGCTTTCCCAATCATCATGGCTGCCTGCTTTTCCATTGTCGAGAAGTAAAGAACCTCTGTTGTTGTGGGCGAGGAGGGATTCGAACCCCCGACACCGTGGTTCGTAGCCACGTGCTCTAATCCTCTGAGCTACAGGCCCTGCCTTCATTGGATCTGTTCTCAAAAGCCCCTTTTAAAAACAACCTCTCATCTCCTTAGCCTGGAATGGCTAGGAGGATCTGGAAGCTTAGAAGCTTTCCTTCATAAGAGCAGGTATTGCGTTTTGAAGTGTGGATTCGAAGTGTAGAGTAGGGGAGAAGGGAGGTCAGAATTTGTATGTATGGAGTTTTGAAGAAGACGACCCTTCTACCTTAATAAGAATGGAAAGCGTTAAGCTTTTTTTATTCTGGCGTCGAGCTATCTTTCCACAGGGCTTCCCCTACAGTATTGTCACCGCAGTAAAGTTTCACCACCAAGTTCGGAATGGATTGGTGTGGTTCCTCTACGCCTAAGACACCAGAATATCAACCCATAAATGAGAAGGAGCATAAGGCAAAAGCATATTGGCTAGTAAGTATAAGGCTTTCATTTTGGAAGGAACACCAAAAGTGTACCTTCCAGGCAGAGAACCCTTCTCTGCCCTGCCTTTCAATCCCTTGCAAGGACAGAAGGTCAGGGCGGAGCTGTTAGGTTAATGTTGTCAAACAATTAAACAATGAAGATAGGTGGCTAGTGCCTTATAAAGGCAATCAGGTCATGTAGAAACAAGGTTCAAATCTCTCGGTCTGTTAGAATGCCTCAGCTGCATACATTACTGCACTTCTACTTGGCACCTATTGTTATGATAAACGGCTCATCTTGCCGTGACCTTATTCTGGATTTTCAATACTTCCGTCATTCCATCCTCTGCAAGGACGGAAGATCTGTCGTTGCCTTGGCCGTTTTTGTGACCAAAGGCTTCCAAGAAAGTGAAAAAAGGAGAGCACTCATCTTGAGGTGGGCTTCCTACTTAGATGCTTTCAGCAGTTATCCGCTCCGCACTTGGCTACCCAGCGTTTACCGTGGGCACGATAACTGGTACACTAGAGGTGCGTCCTTCCCGGTCCTCTCGT